GACTACGTACCACTAAAGGATTTAATCGCAAACTTGATAGATAACCCAGAAACTCTAAATTATCTTTAGATAATTGATTTATACTGACCTTTTGCGATTGAAACCATACGGAAAAATAACATTGCCATAAACTAACAAAATAATATTTCCATTTATTCATCAGAAGCGGCGTATCCTTTGTTGCCAGAATGCATTTTCCGTGATATCGAACATAATGTATGAAAGGATCCTTGAGCAACCCGAGGATCGGCGGAAAATGATTAACAAAGATTTTTAAAAAATGTTGTATTTTTCCATAGAATAAAATTCGCTCAAAAAGGACTTCATAAGATGTCGATCGTAAATGAGAAGACTGCTCGCGTAGAAAAAAAAAGATGGATTCGTATTCACATACATGAGAATTATATAAGAACAAGAAAAATCTTGGATTAAAAATTGATTTCTTTTGAATATTAAATTTCTTCCAATTGCAATACTCGTATAGACAGAACCGAAAAAAATGCAAAGAAGAGGCATCTTTTACCCGGTAACGTAGAGTTTGAACCAATATTTCTAGATGGATGGGGTAAGGTATTAGTACATCTAACACATAATTAAAATGTGATAATTTGTCTTCTAAAAAGGGAAATATTGAATGAATGGATTGTAAATTATAAGATTTTTTTAATTGTTTTCCTTCAAAAAAGGATCCTAATCTTAGGTAAAATGGAATTTCTACAATCACTGCAAATACAACAGATATCATTTGATAATAGAAAAGATTGGTATGCCCAAAAAGGGAATTTTGGTTCAAATCCTTAGTGGGAATAATCAAACGATTCTGTTCATACATTCGCAAAATTAAGCGTTTCACAATTAGTGAACTATATTTTTTGTCATAATCCGCATTTTCTAAGAAAATGGATCGATTTCTATTTAATCTATTTAAACCGTGATCATAAGCAAGTACATAAATATACTCCCGAAAAAAAAGTGGATATAGAAAACTCTGTTGCCGAGCCTCATCGAACTCTAAATATCCTGGAAGTTTCTCCATTTGGATTGGAATTCGATTTGAACTGAAAGTAAAGTTTTTATTTTATTGAGTTCTGAAATGACACATAGTGCGATACAGTCAAAACAAGATATTATATTACGAAAGCAATAGATACCTCATAAACAGGTAGACTGCTAACCGGATTCTCTATCTTTAATAGGTTTCTATTCGTTATATTTTCGTTATATTATAGAATAACAAAACAAGATGATTCGAAATCCTTTATTTTTTTAACCTAATCGCTCTTTTGATTTTGGAAATATATATTTTTATCAATATACTGCTTCTTTTACACATCCATCTCCAACCTAACCCAAAGGGACTAGGGAAAAAATAATTAGGACTCATGAAAAAATTGATAATAACACCCAAGAAAAAAATTCCTTCCCATACCCGTATTAGGCACTAATCTATTTTTAACATTTAATTAGATCGGGTAATTTTTCAAATTACGAATGGAAGCTCGTTTCTTTTTTTTTTCCTAGAATAAGGAAAACTGGTTTTTTTTATCCATCCATTTATATTTATTCACTCGACCCAAAATTGGAATTCCTTTTTTTGTCAACACCGAAAAAAAGGTTGTACTGATCAGAAAAGTCAAAAAATGTTATCTGAATTCTCCCTTGATACGACATGCTATTTTTTCCATTCATTCCTTTCAGGATCAGTCGTGGTCTTACAAACTCTACCGCAGATCTGGACGAATCCTTTTCTTCATACAAATGTGTAAAAGATGCTAGTCGCACTTAAAAGCCGAGTACTCTACCGTTGAGTTAGCAACCCCCCCCCAAAAAAAAAAAAAGAAAGTACTGCAAATATGTAGATACAACCAGAAAAAAAAAATCCAGTCATGTGTGCGTCAGGGATAAATAGATCCATTTCTCTATGAGAGAATTATATTTGGTCGATACACTGTTGTCAATATGATTGTGAATTTTTCATATAGCGAAAAGAAGAAAAAAAATAAATAAGTTTACCCCTTCGGTTTGTTAGTTCATACAATGACTGAAAACTAAGCCAGGTAGGGTAATCTTAAATCTTTTTATATTTTTTTAAACCAATTTTGTTTTGTATGAATAAATTATTCATATAAAATATATTTAATATATATATATTTTTTTTTCTGTTTCTGTCTGAATTAATATATTATTTTATATTTATATACAGTTACAGTATTATTTTTTATTTATACATACATTAGCATTTGAATTTCTATAGATCCAAAATTCTTTTCATAAATTTGTTTATGATTATAAAACATAGTAGTTCTTGGCAGGGTATTTTTTAGTATTCGTACCTTAATAAGAATACTCTTAATAAATCGAAATTCTAATAAATAAAAAAAATATCATGGAAGCAAAAGAGGAGAAAAGAAAAGAGTAGATAAAATTTGATACCAAGCTCAAGCTATATACGAGTCTTTCACCCCCTCTTTTTTATATTTCATTAATTCAATTTCGTTTTATTAAGACTTAATTCCGCAAAAACCCCTGCCTTCTTTGAAATATCATGAACTGTTCTTGTTGCTTGAGCGCCTTTTTTTTTTTAAGGAAATCGAGAATAGCAGGAAGATTTAAATAAGTTTGATTAGTTATCGGATCATAAAAACCCGCTTTCCGAAGATCTCTTCCTTCTCTTCGGGATCGAACATCAATTCAACGATTCGATAAACGGCTCATTGGGATAGATGTATATGAATAATACCCCCCCTAGAAACGTATAAGAGGCTTTGGCCTCGTACGGCTCGAGAAAAAATTAAATGAGTAGAAGTAAGCTTTCTGTATAAAATTCAAATATTAAATAGATTAATAAAAACATTCAATAAATTACCCAGTATTGAAACCTTAAATATTTTTTTCCATAAAAAAGATTCGTAACATTCGTACTCTCATAACTCAAGTTAAATAACTCTCAAATATCTCAACCGAGAATGCTGAAGTACTCTTTTTATTGAGTAGTCTCTAACCCTTTTTTGTTTGTCTCATTTTTTAGAATCAATTTTGATTCTTCATTCTGATCTAAATTGTTCAAACAATTGAAAACCAGATTTCCTTGTTTAAGGATTCTTTATCCTTACTTTGAATCTTTGGGTTGAGACATGACTTCGGTGATCTTGAATCGTTTTATTAAAAAAGGGCAGCAACAAAGCCCCTTATTTTTTTTATGATTTCTTTTCTTTCTATCAAAGAATCATACAAATGCTTGATTCACGCATGATAGACGTTTGATTCAAAGAATTTGACAATTTGAAGAAAATTTTCTTTTCCCCTTTTCCATTGTAAAATTACTTGAAAGGGCTTTTTTTTTTCAATATAAAAATAAAAAGACTTACGAAATTGTTCCAACTTAATTGATTCGCACTAACCCTAGATCCTTACTCCTGCGAAAGGAAAAAAACTTTCTATTCTCCTCGAGCTCCATCCTGTACTCTTTTTTATATTCAAAAATTCAAAAAAGTGTAGGATTCTAGTAAATAAAATAGAACACAAAATGTCGAGCCAAGAGCACCTATATTCCTATATAAAAAGTGGCGGATCAAAAAATCCACAGCAAATAATGTCCTTCAATTCAAGTCGCGCGTTGCTTTCTACCACATCGTTTTAAACGAAGTTTTACCATAACATTCCTCTAGTTTGTGTAATTGATTCAATTATGGAATCATGAATAGTCATAGTTCAGTCAGTATATCGTAATCTATACTTTTTCTTTCTCTATGAATAGAGTAGTGAATTTACGCGTAATCAGAATCAGGTTCAGTCAGAATTCAAATGAATCCCATACATATTAGCTTGTATATATGTAAAATCACAATTTGAATAGAAATCTATATTTATATATATTTGTTTTTAATTAAAACTCTTAGAATCTACGGTTATACCTTACTTACCCGCATCACACAAAAATAAAAAAGCAAATCTATTTTTTTGAATTAATGAAAAATAAGTTGATTCTTTATTTCATTTCAATAGTTTATTCTTATCTTAAGAAAAATTGGATTTTTAAACAGAAAGGTGGTGTGCAAAGGCAATAGAAGATTGATTCCGTAATGACCGTACTCTGGGACGGAAGGATTCGAACCTCCGAATAGCGGGACCAAAACCCGTTGCCTTACCGCTTGGCTACGCCCCATTTCTATTTTTATTCAAGACTACTAAAAGAGTAATATTGCTATTGGTTGTTCGTCAATTCAATTTCAGCCCGAATTAAATATAGATTACATTGGTGCTAGAGTTTTTACGCGTGTAGATAGCAAATCAAACTTACTTTATTGATCATTACATAGAATTCAATTAAGATATTGTATGAAAATATTATTTCTTTAATTCTCATAAGAGAATGAAAGGATTTTTGATTGAGTAAGTTCAACAAAGTCTTTTTAGACTATCTTTCTTTATTTTTTTCCTTATATAAAAAATATATTAATAACTCAATCAAAATGAAATTATCCACAAGAACACCAATTTTTGTTATGCTTAATATATTTAATTTGATCTGTATTTGTTTGAATTCTGCCCTTTTTTCAAGCACTTTTTTAGTCGCCAAATTGCCGGAGGCCTACGCCTTTTTGAATCCAATCGTAGATGTTATGCCCGTAATACCTCTTTTCTTTCTTCTCTTAGCCTTTGTTTGGCAAGCAGCTGTAAGTTTTCGATGAAATTCTTAATACTGTCTTAGAAAAACTTAGCAAAATTCACGATTTTTATTCTTCCAACAATAGATCACAAAAATCTTGCCGTATGAACGAACCCTGAATTCAAACCTGGATCATTCTATTTCTTCAATTTTATCCTCTTTTCCCTAAATGAAAGAACCTAATTAGATTCGAGTTCACCAAAAAAATATCTAGATGTTGGTATGCAAATCTGTTTGAATATGAAAGACTCGACTATTATCTTATTACAAATGACTTTCTGAACCCCCCTTTTTTTTTTTTATTTTTTTTTCTAGAAAAAAAAAATCACTTGATTTTTTGGTATCAAAATAAGATATTTGGTATAAAAATAGAGAATCTATTCTCTTTTTTTTTGAAAAAAAAAAGTAAGATCTTGGAGATTGTGTAATGCTTACTCTCAAACTTTTTGTATACACTGTAGTTATATTCTTTATTTCTCTCTTCATATTTGGATTCCTATCTAATGATCCAGGACGTAATCCGGGACGCGAAGAATAAAAAAGAAAGGTTTTTTATTGTTTTATTGCTTGATTTAATTAGTGGAAATGTTCGAATTTTATTAGGATTTTATCTATTACACATCATCAAAAGGAGAAAGGGAAAGAGAGGGATTCGAACCCTCGGTACGATTAACTCGTACAATGGATTAGCAATCCAACGCTTTAGTCCACTCAGCCATCTCTCCTAATCGAAAAGGGATACTTAATTAGGTTCCATTAGAGAAAAAGACTTAAAAAAAACCTTCTCTACTTTATTCTTAAAAAACTTTCTTTTTTTTTTAGATTAGTCTTTATTATCTATTTTTTATATTTTCTATATTTTATTATATATAAATATATTTCTGAACTATATTTTATTATATTATATATATAAATATTTCTATATTTCTAAGCTATTTATATATTTATATAATTAATATATATATGACTATTATATATAATTTGACTATTATATATATAATTTTTTCTAGAATTTTCTCAGTAATTCTATTTACATAAAAAATGTAGATAACGATTAGATAAAGAAAAGGCTCGAACTTGAAAGATAAATAAATAAAACCACAATAATAGAAATAGAGAATCCTTTTTTTATTTTGTCTCGTCCAAACACAAGTAAAATAATAAAATAAAAGATCTTTTTTATTTTAATAGCCTGGCCTGGTCAGTCCCCAGCCGGGCCTTTTTTTTGTTAAAGTTAAAAAGAGTAATCCGATGAAGTTTTAGACAAAAAAGATCTGAAATTGAAAACAAAAATGGAATCCCCGCGCTAGAATTTGCGAATTTTTTGTCAGATTTTTTTATTACACTCTCGATTACTTTGTTCGACAAAAGGTTAATTTATATACAATAATTGCATTGTAGCGGGTATAGTTTAGTGGTAAAAGTGTGATTCGTTCTTTTAAACCCTTTAATAGTTAAAGGGTCTCTCGGTTTGATTAATCTTCCGATCAAAAACTTTATTTCTTAAAAGGATTTAGTCCTTTACCTTTCAATGAAGGATTCAAGGAAGATTATAGATTCTCGTAATTTGTATCCAAAGACTCTAATCAATTGTAAATTTGGATTATGAAATTCCGAAACATAATTTTTGAATTGGATGACTATTTACAATTCAATAAGTATAACAAGAGGATCCATGGATAAAGCTAGAAAAGTTTCTTTCTAATCGTAACTAAATCTTCAGTTCTATTCATTCTTTGCTATAGAAAAATTGAAGCAACATAGCTATTAAACGAGAACTTTGGTTTACTAAAGACATCGACATATTATATTGTTTTAGCTCGGTGGAAACAAAATACTTTTCCTAAGGATTCCGTTAAATAGAAATAAAGAACGAAGTAACTAGAAAGATTGTTGGAGTTCGCCTTTTTTTATCTTCTAGAAGGATCATCTATAAAGCAAAATTTTCTGTGAAAGCACCCAGACGGAAAAAAAGCTAACATAGATGTTATGGGTCGAATTTGGATTTTGATTTAGTTCCCGTCTTATTTTATTTGGGAATTTCTCCATCCATCATAAAGGAGCCGAATGAAACCAAAGTTTCATGTTCGGTTTTGAATTAGAGACGTTAAAAATATAAAAATGATCAATCAACGTCGACTAAAACCCTTAGCCTTCCAAGCTAACGATGCGGGTTCGATTCCCGCTACCCGCTCTAAATCCTAAATTGCCCCTTTTTATTAGAGAAAATTTTATCCAAATTTTCTCTATTAGAATTCTCTAATAGCAATTGTGTATTGAATTCACTTCAATACACAATTGCTAAAAAGATTTCGCACATTCTTTTTTTTTTAACATTTGGAAAGTCAAAAAAAAGCGAAAAGCGTCCATTGTCTAATGGATAGGACATAGGTCTTCTAAACCTTTGGTATAGGTTCAAATCCTATTGGACGCAATATCAATATAGATATATATATATTGATAGTTATCTATTATTTCCATTTCTATATTATTTCGATCTATTATATAGAATATCTTTTTTTTTCCATTTCGAAAAAGGATAAGAAAGAAATTCTGAATGCTTTAAGATTTAATATTAAACAGATATTAGTTATATACTTCTTTCTATTATATATATACTTATACTTATATACTTCTATTTATAGATTATAGAATTTCTGAAAAATTTAATTTAAAGAATAAAATTGACTAAAGAATCAAAAAGAAGAATGATCCATTTCTTTTTTTTTTATAATTTCTCCTGAAGTAGAAAACGTTCCAGTTGCTCTTGAATACCTTCTTTCAAAAAGCTTTCTGCTTCAGCGGTTAATGTCTTGGTAGAGGATATGATT